AATTGAAAAAAAAGCCTTTTCTAGTTATACCGTTTTTAAAAGAAAGAACAAAATTGTTTCGAAACATCTCAAAAGAAACAAAAAAATGGCTCATCAAAAGCATTCTATTTCTAAAAAGAATAATAAAAGAACTTTCAAAAATAAATCCAATTCTATTCTTTGGATTAAGAGAAATATCTGAATTGAGTGAAACTAAAAAAGATTCGATAATGAGTAATTTGATGATTCCTGAATCGGCCAGTCAAATTCGATTTATCGATTTAAAAGATTATTCATTGACAGAAAAAAAAACGAAAGATCTGGATGATAGAACAATCACAATCAAGAATCAAATAGAGAAAATTACAACAGATAAGAAGAAAGGATTTTTACCTCCGGAACTCAATAATAAAATAAATATTAATTCTAATAAAAGAAGTTCTCCTGTTAAACTAGTCCCACCAATAAAAAATATTTCGAAGAAATTCAAAAGAGGAAATGTTAGATTTATCCGTAAATCATATTTTTTTATAATCTTTTTAATTCGAAGGATATATATAGATATTGTTCTATCTATCATTTATATTCCGAGGATCAATACACAACTTTTTTTTGAATTATCAAAAAAAATTCTTGATAAATACATTTCCAATAATGAAACAAATAAAGAAAACATTAAGAAAACAAATAAAAATAAAGTTCGCTTTATTTCGAGTATAAAAAAGTCGACTTTTGATATTAGTAATAAGAATTCAAAAAGAATTTTTGACTTATCCTCCTTGTCACAAGCATATGTATTTTACAAATTATACCAAACACAACTTATTAACCTGTCTAAGTTAAGATATGCTCTTGAATATCACGGAACCTCTCTTTTTCTTAAAAATGAAATCAAAAATGATTTCGAAGAACAAGAAATATTTCATTCTGAATTACGACAGAAAGATCTTTTGAATTCTGGAATGAATCAATGGAAAAAATGGTTAAGAGGTCATTATCAATATGGTTTATCTCCGATTAGATGGTATCGCTTAGTACCCCAAAAATGGCGAACTAAAATCAATCAACAACGTATGGATCAGAATAAAGATTTAAACAAAAGGTGTTCTGACGAAAAAACAAACCAATTAATTGATTCCAAAAAATTAAATGATTTTGAAGCAAATTCATTACTGAATCAAAAATATAACTTTCAAAAACACTATAGGTATAACCTTTTCTCATATAAATCTATTAATTATGAAAATAAAAAGCATTCATATATTTATGCATCACCATTCCGTATAAATAATAAAGAGAAAATTTCTTATCATTACAATATAGATAAGGGTATATTATATAATAGACCAGGGGGTCTTATTCCTATCAATAATTATCTAGTAGAAGAGGATATTAGGAATCTGGAGAAATTTTCCGATAGAAAATATTTTGATTGGAAAATTTTCAATTTTTGTCTTAGAAAGAAAGTCGATATTGAGTCCTGGATAGATACCAATGGTAATAAAAATGCTAAGGCTGGGTTTACTAATTATCAATTAATTGACGAAATTACGAAAAAGGGTCTTTCTTATCTTACAATCTATAAAAATCAAGGAATCCAACCAGCCAAGAAAAAAAAAAACCTTTTTGATTGGATGGGAATGAATGAAGAAGTACTAAGTCTTCCCATATCGAATCTGAAACTTTGGTTTTTCCCAGAATGTATCCTCTTTTATAATACATATAAAATGAAACCGTGGATCATACCAATCAAATTACTTCTTTCAAATTTGAACGGAAATGAAACTAGTAGTGAAAATAAAAATATCAATAAAAAGATAAAACGGAATCTTTTTCGATTTTTAAATGAAAAAAAAATTATTGAATTAGCGAACCGAAATCAAGAAGAAAAAGAATCCGCAGGCCGAGGTAATCTTGAGTCAGATGGACAAAACCAAGAGAATCTTGGGTCTGTTCTCTCAAACCACGAAAAAGATATTGAAGAAGATTATGCAGGCTCAAATATGAAAAAACGTAGAAAGAAAAAGCAATCCAAAAGTACCACAGAAGCAGAGCTTGATTTCTTGCTAAAAAGATATTTACGTTTTCAATTGAGATGGAATGATTCTTCAAATCAAAGAATGATCAATAATATCAAAGTATATTGTCTCCTGCTTAGATTGATAAATCCAAAAGAAATTGCTATATCCTCTATTCAAAGGGGAGAAATGCGTTTGGATATTCTAATGATTGAAAAGGATTTAACTCTTACAGAATTGATGAAAAAGGGCATATTAATTATCGAACCAGTTCGTTTGTCTATAAAAAATAACGGACAATTTCTTATCTATCAAACGATAAGTATTTCATTGGTTCATAAGAGCAAGCTCCCAATTAATCAAAGATACCCAGAAAAAAGCTATATTCCTAAAAAAAAAATTGATAACTCCATTGCAAGACAGCAAAGAATGAACGAAAATAGGGACAAAAATCATTCTGATTTCTTTGTTCCTGAAATCATTTTATCCACTAAACGGCGGAGAGAATTAAGAATTCTAATTTCTTTCTATTCGAGAAATAGAAATAATATACATAAAAATCCAGTATTTTTCAAATATCTAAAAAACTCTAGTGCATTTTTGGATAAAAGCAAAAGAGATAAAACCAAACTAATTAACTTAAAGTTCTTTCTTTGGCCTAATTATAGATTAGAAGATTTAGCTTGTATGAATCGATATTGGTTTGATACCAATAATAGCAGCCGATTTAGTATGGTAAGGATCCATATGTATCCACGATTGGAAATTCGTCAATAATACCCTTTTTTCATATGCATTCTCTACCCTATCTGATATATGAAAGAAAGAGATGCATACATTATTTTACATTTCATTTTTCTACCTGAATACTAATTCAATGCACGTATCAATATCCATTAGATCTATAAATCAATCAACAGAATGAATCAACAGAATCTTCTTATTTTTTTTGATTTGGATTTTTGAAGTTAATAATAGTTTTCTCTTTTTTTGAGTCTAGAAATAGACAATGCCTTCCTATTCGTATCCAAATACAATTTTTAATTGGATTAAGTAATTTTATTTGAAAAAAAAAAAAAAAATTAGTTGATAAAATTAGGAGTTCATAACGAAATTAAGATTATTGTATATACAAAATGCAAATTAGTCGCATTATTCTTACTGATTGGTAAAATTTTTGAATTTTAAAAATAAAAACAATAAAGGGTAGAAGGTTTCATTTTATGGTAAAAAATTCATTCATTTCCGTTATTTCACAAGAAGAAAAAAAAGAAAACAGTGGGTCTGTTGAATTTCAAGTATTTAGTTTCACCAATAAGATACGAAGACTGACTTCCCATTTGGAATTGCATAGAAAAGACTATTTATCTCAGAGAGGTCTACGTAAAATCCTAGGAAAACGGCAGCGCCTTCTGTCTTATTTGTCAAAGAAAAATAAAGTACGTTATAAAGAATTAATTAGTCGGCTGGATATTCGGGAATCAAAAACTCGTTAAATTGAAAAGTAACTTGAATTATTTGATTTATTAGATGTTGAATTTTGATGAACTTCTTTTTGTTTTCAGCAATTCATGAAAGAATGAATCGAGGAATAACCTATGAATGTAACAACTACAAGAAAAGACCTCATGATAGTTAATATGGGGCCTCACCACCCATCAATGCATGGTGTTCTTCGGCTCATCCTTACTCTAGATGGTGAAGATGTTATTGATTGTGAGCCGATATTGGGTTATTTACACAGAGGGATGGAAAAAATTGCCGAAAACAGAACAGTTATACAATATCTGCCTTATGTAACGCGTTGGGATTATTTAGCGACTATGTTCACAGAAGCAATAACCGTAAATGGACCAGAACAGTTGGGGAATATTCAAGTACCTAAAAGAGCCAGTTATATCAGAGTAATTATGTTAGAGTTGAGTCGTATAGCTTCTCATCTCTTATGGCTTGGCCCTTTTATGGCAGATATTGGGGCACAGACTCCTTTTTTCTATATTTTCCGAGAAAGAGAATTAGTATATGATCTATTTGAAGCTGCCACCGGTATGAGGATGATGCATAATTATTTTCGTATCGGAGGAGTAGCCGCCGATCTACCTCATGGCTGGATAGATAAATGTTTAGATTTCTGTGATTATTTTTTAACAGCGGTTTCTGAATATGAAAAACTTATTACGCGGAATCCTATTTTTTTAGAACGAGTTGAAGGGATAGGCGTTATTGGTGGAGAAGAAGCAATAAATTGGGGTTTATCAGGACCGATGCTACGAGCTTCTGGAATACAATGGGATCTTCGTAAAGTTGATAATTATGAATGTTACGACGAATTTGATTGGGAAATCCAGTGGCAAAAAGAAGGAGATTCATTAGCTCGTTATTTAGTTCGAATCAGTGAAATGACCGAATCCATAAAAATTATTCAGCAGGCTCTGGAAGGAATTCCAGGAGGACCTTATGAAAATTTAGAAATCCGATCTTTTGATAGAGAAAAGGATTCAGAATGGAATGATTTTGAATATCGATTCATTAGTAAAAAACCTTCTCCCACTTTTGAATTGCCGAAGCAAGAACTTTATGTAAGAGTTGAAGCCCCAAAAGGAGAATTGGGAATTTTTTTAATAGGAGATCAGAGTGGTTTTCCTTGGAGATGGAAAATTCGTCCGCCCGGTTTTATCAATTTGCAAATTCTTCCTCAGTTAGTTAAAAGAATGAAATTGGCTGATATTATGACAATACTAGGTAGCATAGATATCATTATGGGAGAAGTAGATCGTTGAAATGATAATTGAGACAACAGAAATACAAAATATTAATTCTTTTTCCAGGTTGGAATCCTTCAAAGAGTTCTATGGAATCATATGGATGCTTGTACCTATTTTGAGTCTTGTATTGGGAATTACAATAGGTGTACTGGTAATTGTGTGGTTAGAAAGACAAATATCTGCAGGAATACAACAACGTATTGGACCTGAATATGCCGGTCCTTTGGGAATTCTGCAA